CAGCAGCAAATGCCCGTCACAATAGGGGTTTCAATGAAACGAGTTTATTCATTAGTCAAGTCGCAGTAAATGAGGGAACTACTCTGAAAAGACTAAAACCGCGAGCTCGAGGACGGAGTTATATGATAAAAAGACCCACTTGTCATATAACTATCGCATTGAAAGATATTGAATTTCAACCAATTGACAGATATATGCTACCAAAACCAAAAAACAACGGATGGCTAGGCTGGCTAAAAAAGGGATAAATAAGAACACAAATATGAAATATCCTAATATATAGTAGTGGAGGATTATGGGACAAAAAATAAATCCACTTGGTTTCAGACTTGGTACAACCCAAAGTCATCATTCTCTTTGGTTTGCACAACCTAAAAATTATTCCGAGGGTCTACAAGAAGATAAAAAAATAAGAGACTGTATCAAGAATTATGTACAAAAAAATATGAGACTATCTTCTGGTGTCAAGGGAATTGCACGTATAGAGATTCAAAAAAGAATCGATCTAATTCAGGTCATAATCTATATGGGATTTCCTAAATTATTAATTGAAGATAGGCCACGAAAACTCGAAGAACTACAGATGAATGTGCAAAAAGAACTTAATTGTATGAACCGAAAACTCAACATTGCTATTACAAGAATTGGAAATCCTTATGGGCACCCTAATATTCTTGCCGAATTTATAGCCGGACAATTAAAAAATCGCGTTTCATTTCGAAAAGCAATGAAAAAGGCTATTGAATTAACTGAGCAAGCGGATACAAAAGGAATTCAAATACAAATTGCAGGGCGTATCGACGGAAAAGAAATCGCGCGTGTCGAATGGATCCGAGAAGGTAGGGTTCCTCTACAAACCATTGGAGCGAAAATTGAGTATTGCTCCTATAGAGTTCGAACTATCTATGGGGTATTAGGAATCAAAATTTGGATATTTATAGACGAAGAATAATAAGAATAAGACTCTACTTGTCTTTACGTTCTATTCTGCGATAGAACAAAAAATGAAAAATTCTTTCATTTTTTGATTGAACATAAAAAAATGAACAGTTCCAAATTCTATAAGGAAATTCTATAGGGTTAAATAAAAATTTGATTGATCATTTGATATAATTGCTATGCTTAGTGTGCGACTCGTTGGGTTTTTTAGGCTTAGTTAGGATTCAAAAAAAAACGGTCGGAACAGAGTATAAGCTAATAACTATAGCACTAATAACCAACTCATCGCTTCGGATTATCTAGATCCAAAGAATCAGTCAAGATATGATATATTGGTCATATCATTATAGCAACTGAATTTTTTTTGTATTTGCATTAAGTAAAAGAAAAAAACAATCTGATTATGAATATATCTAAATTATGAAGCAAAATAAAAAGTATGTGGATAAATAGAAGGATGAGAGAAAGAGAGAAAAAAAATAGCAATGAAATGATATATGATTCCAATATGTAAGGTCTATGAAGCATCTCATAAAGAGCAATGTAATAGAGCATCAATAGAGATTCATCACTAATTAGATGAATATCTGTTAATTGAAAAAAAAAATCAAGAGCCTTAACTTAAGTCAATAAAGACTGAGAAGGTTGACTCAAGAACAAATATTATTTCATTTTTATTCAATATTAAATAATATTTAATTTAATTATTTAATATTGAATTATTTAATTTAATATTTAATTAAGGCTCCATTGGAGAATTCAGACCTAAGCATTAATCGAGAAGCGATGGGGACGACGGAACCCGTAAATGCGGAGGATTCTATTGAAAACGAATCCGAATGATTTATCGGGTAGGATGGCGGAACAAACCAGAGACCGCTTCATTTCTTTTTATTCTGATTCTGAGAGGTCATAAGTTAACCCGACAACTGAACTAGATATTGAAAGAGTAAATATTCGCCCGCGAAAATTTTATTGTCATTTTATTTGATTGTTAAATTTTTGTCGATCTGAATCTGATATGAATATAATAAAAAACAAAACAAAATAAAGATTCGTTATAACATTATAACAAAACCAAGATAAGACATTATCTAGAAAGAGAATCGTGTTTAATTCCTTATATATATCCAATACATATCCAAACAAGATATACAAAGTTCTAATAGATATAGATCAGATAAAATCTCAAAGCAAAGAATCCCGAGATTCAATCTATTCATTAACTACCTGTATATCTTAAGAATCAAATATAATTTTTTTTTTTCGCGAGGAGCTGGATGAGAAGAAACTCTCATGTCCAGTTCTGTAGTAGAGATGGAATTCATAAACAACCATCAACTATAACCCAAAAAGAACCAGATTTCGTAAACAACATAGAGGAAGAATGAAAGGAATATCTTATCGAGGTAATCGCATTTGTTTCGGTAGATATGCTCTTCAAGCACTTGAACCCGCTTGGATTACATCTAGACAAATAGAAGCGGGGCGCCGCGCAATGACACGAAATGTACGCCGTGGTGGAAAAATATGGGTACGTATATTTCCAGACAAACCAGTTACGGTAAGACCTACAGAAACACGTATGGGTTCGGGGAAAGGATCTCCCGAGTATTGGGTAGCTGTCGTTAAACCGGGCAGAATACTTTATGAAATGAACGGAGTAACCGAAAATATAGCCAGAAAGGCTATTTCAATAGCGGCGTCCAAAATGCCTATAAAAACTCAATTCATTATTTCAGGATAGGAATATAGAACTAAAGGAAAGAAGTCTTGTCTTGGGACTAAAAAAAATAATTGCGGGTTTCCTTTTTTTTGACAAACAATATTTCTTTTTTTCTTCGTCCTTTGTTACATTGAAAGAAGAGATTTAAAAAATGATTCAACCTCAGACCCATTTGAATGTAGCAGATAACAGCGGGGCCCGAGAATTGATGTGTATTCGAGTCATAGGAGCTAGTAATCGCCGATATGCTCATATTGGTGACGTTATTGTTGCTGTGATCAAGGAAGCAGTACCAAATACACCTCTAGAAAGATCAGAAGTGATCAGAGCTGTAATTGTACGTACTTGTAAAGAACTCAAACGCGACAACGGTATGATAATACGATATGATGACAACGCTGCAGTTGTCATTGATCAAGAAGGAAATCCAAAAGGAACTCGAATTTTTGGTGCGATCGCCCGGGAATTGAGACAGTTAAATTTCACTAAAATAGTTTCATTAGCTCCTGAGGTATTATAAGGCGAGACCCCAATAGAGTTATAGTATTTAAATTAGAGTATTTAAATGACATAGATTAATTAGTAGACTGTGTCTCACGTATATACCTTTACTAAGTAAAAAAAAAAAAAAGAACACGTTGGTTATATCAAAATTCGGGAGCAACAAAAATTTTAGTTTACCATGGGTAAGGACACTATTGCTGACATAATAACCTCTATACGAAATGCTGACATGAATAGAAAAGGAACGATTCGAATAGGATCTACTAACATCACTGAAAACATTGTTAAAATACTTTTAAGAGAAGGTTTTATCGATAACGTAAGGAAACACCAGGAACGCCACAAATATTTTTTGGTTTTAACCCTACGACATAGAAGGAATAGGAAAGGACCTCATAGAACTATTTTAAATTTACGACGGATCAGCCGGCCAGGTCTACGAATCTATTCTAACTATCAACAAATTCCTAGAATTTTAGGCGGGATGGGGATTGTAATTCTTTCTACTTCTCGGGGTATAATGACGGACCGGGAGGCTCGACTAGAACGAATCGGTGGCGAAATTTTGTGTTATATATGGTAATCTGTCCGATATACGAATTGTATCCGAAACTTTCCAGTTGTGAAAAAAAAAAAGAAAAAAGCACGAGTTGTCTATATGGAACTCCTCTTGCCCTAAGCAGTTGATATGTCAAGGATGGAATAAAAGAACAAAAAAAGGATTCATGGAGGTCTAATTAAATTAGTGAATTACTCTCACTCCAGATTCCTTTAGATAATGAAGATCTGATTCTAGGTTATGTTTCAGGAGAGTTTTATACGTATACCAACGTGGGATAGAGTCAACAAAAGTGAGGTAAGTGCTTATGATTCAACCAGGAGGCGTATAATTTATAGACTCCGCAACAAGTATTCGAACGATTAGGTAGTTTTTTCAACTTCAAGATTCCTTTCAGGGGGATCCAATTCAAGGTTCAAAAATTTCAAGAAACTTATTTTCTTCCAATTCCAATAAGTGGATTCGTAAAAATTTAAGGAATAACAACTATGAAAATAAGGGCTTCCGTTCGTAAAATTTGTGAAAAATGTCGACTAATTCGTAGGAGGGGACGAATTATCGTAATTTGTTTTAACCCGAGACATAAACAAAGACAAGGATAATCTTTCTGTTCTAAAAAGAGCTCCTTAAAGAAAAGAAACTAATCTTAAAGAAAGCGATAAACAAATAAAATGAAAATATAGAAGATTTGTTTTGACATGAAATGGATATATCCATATATCTCTGACTTATCTTTATGAAATGATAAAATATGGCAAAACCTATACCAAAAGTTGGTTCACGTAGGAATGGGCGCAGTAGTACACGCAAAAGTGCACGTAGAATACCAAAAGGAGTTATTCATGTTCAAGCAAGTTTCAACAATACCATTGTTACTGTTACAGATGTACGGGGTCGGGTAATTTCTTGGTCCTCCGCCGGTACTTGTGGATTCAAGGGTACAAGAAGGGGTACCCCTTTTGCTGCTCAAACCGCAGCGGGAAATGCTATTCGAGCAGTAGTAGACCAAGGTATGCAACGAGCAGAAGTTATGATAAAGGGTCCTGGTCTCGGAAGAGATGCAGCATTACGAGCTATTCGTAGAAGTGGTATACTATTAAGTTTCGTACGGGATGTAACTCCTATGCCACATAATGGCTGTAGACCCCCTAAAAAAAGACGTGTGTAGAAATAAACACTAAAGAGATTTCAAGAGAAATAAATGATTCAATGATCTGATCAAATAAAATAATATTACTATGGTTCGAGAGAAAGTAAAAGTCTCTACTCGGA